AAAGAAGACTTTCTAAGTTTTAAAATGAAAAATGATATAGATTCTAAATAATTCAAATCGATATTTCTTTCTCATTTGTACGTGTATGATATATCCCACAAGACTTGTATATAATAAGAAAAGAAATTATAGTTTGTAAAAGCGTAGGATGAATGAAAAAAGATAATGAATTCTTGAATAACTAAAAAAAAAGGTAAGGTGTCAAACAGACTTTTTGGGGGAGTAGAGTTGGGGATAGAGGGACTTGAACCCTCACGATTTTAAAAGTCAACGGATTTTCATCTTACTATAAATTTCATTGTTGTCAGTATTGACATGTAGAATGGGACTCTATCTTTATTCTCGTCCGATTAATAAGTTCCACCAAGGATCTATCAGACTATGAAGTGAATCATTTGATCAACACAAAGTAGTGAACTCCATTTGTTAGAACAGCTTCCATTGAGTCTCTGCACCTATCCCTTTTTTCTCGCCTTCTAAACTCTGGTTTGTTCGCGTAAACCGGGATTTGGCTCAGGATTGCCCATTGTTAATTCCAGGGTTTCTCTGAATTTGAAAGTTATCACTTAGTAGGTTTCCATACCAAGGCTCAATCCAATTAAGTCCGTAGCGTCTACCAATTCCGCCATATCCCCCTTTTTGCTTTGAGATTAGGATCTCATTATGATGTCTTTCCATTTTTTCTTATGCCGAAACCTTGGAATTCATTACATATAGATACTTATTTTATTTCTTTGGTATCTTCTTTCATTTTTTTTTAGCCCCATCCATATTGATTTAGTCTAATCAACAAAGATTCTATCATTTTTGTATTTGCAATTCAATATGGTTATATATTACATAACATATATATGTTCTTCCTTTTCTCATCTTTGTCTTAAATTTGAAGAAATAGTCGAACGGTCGATTTTGTTTTTTTTGACTTCCATGAAAAGAAATTTATGATTATTATTGAAACTTAAAATCCTACAATGTGCAATGGAAAAAGATTATAAGTCTACTTCGTAGATTTTAAATTCGAATAATTCTAAAAAATTCTATTCGAATATTCATTTCGAATATTAATTCTAATAATTCTAGAATATTAGAAATAAAATACAAAGACAAAAAGTATAAAATAATAATAATAGCATGAGGTTAGAACAAAAAAAACAAGAATTTCAAATCAGATATCATTTAACTTAAAAAAAAAAGATTTCTGATCTAATTCAGATTTTCTTATTTAGAAACTAATGAAATCAAAATTAGAAAGTCGATATATTGCTATATTCTATTATATAATTAAGGTTATGTTTTATTTAATGATAGTCACTATTTATTTGAGCTATATTCTGTTCTAGAATATATAGAATATGATTAATTCGAAATAGATAAGGAAAAATATGAATAGAATAGTTAATTGATACGATCTAGTAGTTTAGTGAATGCATGCGCTATTTTATTTGAGCCCGCTTAGCTCAGAGGTTAGAGCATCGCATTTGTAATGCGATGGTCATCGGTTCGATTCCGATAGCCGGCTTTCCATATTTTTTCATTTTTTTACATGATTTTTGAAGATTGAAAAGACTTCTTTCACCTTTTTCCAAGAGTTACCACGCCATTTATATTATGTCATATAAACTTCACTATAGGAATATATATTGGGTAAAAGGGTTAGATCTTTGCAAAATAAATCAAGAAAATAAAGGAAAATTTTTGTGATTTATTTGATTTATATATATTGTATATACAATAAAATAAATCTGTATATTGAGAGAATATATCTTCTGACTCTTTGTATTCCAATAGTTTAGTGGAGTGGATTTCACGTCATTTATCATTATCATTTAGTTCAGTTTTAATTTTGTTTAGTTTTGTACAATTTCAATAAAAAAAGGAGTCTTTATGTCACGTTACCGAGGGCCTCGTTTTAAAAAAATACGCCGTCTGGGGGCTTTACCGGGACTAACTAGTAAAAGGCCTAGGGCAGGAAGCGATCTTAGAAACCAATCACGCTCCGGAAAAAAATCTCAATATCGTATTCGTTTAGAAGAAAAACAAAAATTGCGTTTTCATTATGGTCTTACAGAACGCCAATTACTTAAATATGTTCGTATCGCCGGAAAAGCCAAGGGGTCAACAGGTCAAGTTTTATTACAGTTACTTGAAATGCGTTTGGATAACATCCTTTTTCGATTGGGTATGGCTTTGACTATTCCTCAAGCGCGTCAATTAGTTAACCATGGACATATTTTAGTTAATGGTCGTATAGTTGATATACCAAGTTATCGCTGCAAACCCCGAGATATTATTACAGTGAAGGATGAACAAAACTCTAGAACTTTGGTTCAAAATCTTCTTGATTCATCTGCCCCCGAGGAATTGCCAAACCATCTGACTCTTCACACATTCCAATATGAAGGGTTAGTCAATCAAATAATAGATAGGAAATGCGTCGGTTTGAAAATAAATGAATTGCTTGTCGTAGAATATTACTCTCGACAGACTTAATAAACCTAACTTAAGTAAAAAAAAATAACTAAAAACAAGAGTTCGGACAACTCCCCTTTGCCCCTCTTTTTTGATTAAAAATAAAAAGGCACAAGGTAAGGGATTTTGTCGGGGAATCATTTTCCTATTCATGTATCATAGATTGGTAGGGAGGTTTGGATCCCTTGTTTGCTCTTCCCAGCATTTTCCATATCAAAGAAATGTAGATTTTATATCTATTCTTTTTTATTTGATTTGATACATTGTGGGCAATCACGTAAGATTGGTGAATTAGTTGAAAGTACGGAAAGAGAGGGATTCGAACCCTCGGTAAACAAAAGTCTACATAACAGTTCCAATGTTACGCCTTCAACCACTCGGCCATCTCTCCGACATCAGGATTATGACTGAGTACCTGGGTGAATAGCGAGTTATTCATCGTTTTTTAGATTATGGTTAATAGATACCTTTTTTGACCGGAAAAAATTGGAAGTAGATAGAAGGTTTTTTTATTTTAACGAGTCCGCTTTTATGTTAGTTCGTACTATACAATTCCTTTGTTTGTGAGAAAATTTTCTCACAAAAGAAAAGGTAAGGGAAATAAAAAGAGTTATAGAATGGATTACTACCTATGCCAAGATCGCGTATAAATGGAAATTTTATTGATAAAACCTTTACAATTGTAGCCGATATCTTATTACGAGTCATTCCGACAACTTCCGGAGAAAAAGAGGCATTTACTTATTACAGAGATGGTGCGATTTGATTATCATTATTTTTTTAATTTCTCGCCGATTTGGAATAGAAAGAAAAACGAGTATTGAAAAAAATCTACGCTTTTGAAGGTGAAGTTTATAATATAAAAAAGCAATCCCTTCTGTCATGTATCCACGATTAATGCAGCCTTAGATGCTTCAATTGTGAATTCTAGTATTGAGCAAAAGGTTTTTACCTATGGTTCCCGTATTACAGATCAATCCTACTACACTAATACAATATACGATATAGGAGGCATAGGGGAAGAAGCACTACGCCGAGAAATCAACAACACGAAAACTTTCTTCAAAATTATTCCTTTTCTTTCTTCTTCTTCTTTGGGATTGGGACTAATTAAAATGGTTGGAACAATAAACATCCATCTCGTTCGTACTTTGGATACCCGTATAACCATTGAAGACTGTTGAAGTGACTAATTCCTGGAAATTTAGGGGCGTTGAGAACAAAGAAATTTTTAGAGTTTCCTTTCTTATTTTTATCTAGCATGAACCCACTTGGTAGTAAGAAAAGATCTTTTGCAAGAAGGTTGGCTAGGGATTTCTTGTAAAAACATTAGCCCCGCTTAGTTCATAATGACATCAAATTTTTCCATATATTATTTTCATTATGCACCTAAAGGAGGAGCCGTATGAGATGAAAATCTCACATACGGTTCTGAAACGGAGAATTCGTTAAAGCGAATGACGACCGTAACGGATGTCGGCTCAATCTGAAGGAAATTATGCGGAAGCATTACAGAATTATTATGAAGCTATGCGACTAGAAATTGACCCCTATGATCGAAGTTATATACTCTATAATATAGGCCTTATCCACACAAGTAATGGGGAACATACCAAAGCTTTAGAATATTATTTTCGGGCATTAGAACGAAACCCCTTTTTACCACAAGCTTTTAATAATATGGCTGTGATCTGTCATTACGTGCGACTATCTCCACTATAGAAAAAAAGAACGAACAGCTAGTCAATGAAATACTAGAAACACAAAAAAGGGCTTTCTACATAAGCATCGTCCAAAACGATTTTTTATCAGCTGTAGCAAATAAATAAACTTCATAGATCGAAATATGAAGTGAAGACTAGATATGCCTAAATACTTTCTTTCTATGGATAAAAAAAGATTTAATTGATAGAGGAAGCACCGTAAAGATCAATTGGAAAGGTTTTGGACCGACACAACAAGAGCTGTTTATTTATATCATAATATGAGATAAATCTTAGGAATCTACTTATGTAATAGAGTGGATCCCCTAAGGTATTGAGCAGCGGTGTAGCATCAGATCCTAAAGACAGTAAGTCTTTTTCTTTTTTATGAAGTATGAAAAAAAAAGTCTTTTTCAAAGATTCTATATAAATTTTTATATGAAAGCGGGATAGTTACCTTTCAGAAAATTCTAATATCTAATAACAGTGGACATGCCTTTTTTTTTCTGAAGGTAGGAGAAAAGATAAAACTTATTATATTAATTAATATATTAATTAAAAATATATTAATTAAATCAAAATGAAAGTTTGAAACTCATGTAATTACTCTCTTTTGTTTAATCCAAGAAAAACCGAATATCTATAAGAAATCTCATTCAATTAGACATTCAATTAGATATAAAGTTAAAGTGGGTTAAAGTTAAAAAACTGGTACACCAAAACAAAAGAGTTGGTTGTCGAGCCGTATGAGGTAGGAAACTCTCAAGTACGGTTCTCAGGGAGGGAATTGACCCGCCTATTCCGACCGTGGAGAACAGGCCATTCAAC